TGCATAAATAAAATGAATGACCCACTTCCTAATAATTATAATTCTCGAGAATTTGAACATCAAAAGAATCCGATAGAAGAAGAAATAGAAGAAATAAGTGAAATAGAAGAAGAAATAGAAGAAATAAGTGAAATAGAAGAAGAAATAGAAGAAATAAGTGAAATAGAAGAAGAAATAGAAGAAGAAATAGAAGAAATAAGTGAAATAGAAGAAATAAGTGAAATAGAAGAAATAAGTGAAATAGAAGAAATAAGTGAAATGGTTTCTCAATGGTCATACAAATTGGACGACGCCGAGGATTTGGAGGAGCAGGCGGAAGCGGAAGCGAAAGCGAAAGCGGAAGAGGAAGAGGAAGAGGAAGAGGAAGAGGAAGATAAAGATAAAGATAAAGATAAAGATAAAAAAAAGGAAGAGGAAGATCCTGATATTCGCCCAAGAAAAGCCAAACGTGTGGTAATTTTTAATAATAAGGATCTAAAGGCCAATTCTGATACTACTAAGGCCAATTCTGATACTACTAATACTACTACTAGTAAGAAGAAGAATGCCCAAGACAAAAAAGATGAAGAAGACGAGGAAGAACTGGCTTTGATACGTTACTCTCAACAATCAGATTTTAGTCGGGATCTCATAAAAGGATCCGTGCGTGCTCAAAGACGCAAAATAGTTATTTCTGAAATGTTTCAAGCAAATGTGCATTCCCCACTTTTTTTGGATCGAATAGACAAAACATTTTTTGTTTCTCCTTTTGATATTTCTAAAATTACAAATATAATTTTTAGGAACTGGGTTGGTAGAGAATCAGAATTTCAAATTTCTGATTTTGAGGAGGAAAAAGCAAACGAAAAAGACGAAAAAGACAAAAAAGACAAAAAAGACAAAAAAGACAAAAAAGACAAAAAAGACAAAAAAGACAAAAAAGACAAAAAAGACAAAAAAAAGGAAGAAGAGGAAGAAGAAAAAGATCGCCGGAGAATAATATCCGAAACTTGGGATGCCCTTATGTTTACTCAAATAATAAGAGGGTCGATGTTAGTAACCCAATCTTTTCTTAGAAAAAACATCGTATTACCTTTATTGATAATAGCTAAAAATGTAGGCCGTATGTTATTATTCCAATTCCCCGAGTGGTACGAAGATTTTAAGGCATTGAATAAAGAAATGCATATTAACTGCACCTACAACGGTGTTCCATTATCAGAAACAGAATTTCCTAAAGATTGGTTAGCAGACGGGATTCAGATAAAGATTCTATATCCTTTCTGTTTGAAACCTTGGCGAGGAGCTAAAATTAAAGTACGGTCTGGTCATAGAGATTCAATGAAAGAAAAAAAAAACAAAAATTGTTTTTTAACAATATGGGGAAAGGAAGCGGAAGTTCCCTTTGGTTCTCCCCGAAAACGATTTTCTTTTTTTAAACCCATTTCTCAAGAAATCGACAAAACAATTAGAAAGGTTCAAAATCAATTTTCTATATTTATATTTATATTTCTAAGATTTTTAAAAGAAAGAATAAAATGGGCTTTACTAATTTCAAAAGTAATAAAAGTAATAATAAAAGTAATAAAAGTATGGATCATAAAAATAGCTCAAGTTAGAAAACGAATAATGAAAGAACTTGAAAAAATCACCCTAATTTTTTTATTTCTATTTATGAAGAGGAAAGTGAAAGTATATGAACCAAATCAAAATGGAAAAGATTTCCAAATCAATAATAAAATGAATAATGAATCGACCATTCAAATTCGATCCATGAATTGGACAAATTATTCACTCACGGAGAAAAAAAGGAAAGACCTTTCTGATAGGATAATTACAATCAGGAATCAAATAGAACAAATTACAAAAGACAAGAAAAAAAGAGTTCAAACTTATGATGATAAAAGATTGGAATACCCAAAATATATTTGGCAGCTATTTAAAAGAAACAATATCCGATTAATACGAAAATTTCATTATTTTATGAAATTTTTCATTGAAAAAATATACATCGATATCTTCCTATGTACAATTAACATTCCAAGGATCCATGCACAACTTTTCTTTGAATCAAAAAATAAAATTCTAAATAAATCCATTTACAACGATGAAATAAATCAAGAAGGAATTGATGAAACAATTCAAAATACAATGAACTTTATTTCGACTGTAAAAAAGTTAGTTTCTAATACGAATACTAATATTAGTGATAATAATTTCAATAGTTATTTTGACTTATCTTCCTTGTCACAAGCATATGTATTTTACAAATTTTCACAAACCCCATTATTTAACAAGTATAACTTGAGATCCGTACTTCAAGATCGGGGTACCTATCATTATCTTAGGGGAGAAATAAAGGATTATTGTATAAAACGAGGAATATTTGATTACAAATCAAGGCATAAGAAAATGAAAAAGTCTGGAATGAATGAATGGAAAAACTGGTTAAAGGGTCATGATCAATACAATTTATCCCCGGCCAAATGGTCTCGATTGGAACCAAAAAAATGGCGAAGTAGAGTCAGCCGTATGATTAAAAACAAAGACTTAATGAAATTGGATTCAGATAAAAAAGAAAAAATTCATCATTACATGAAAGAAAATTATGATGCAGGGGATTCATTGACGAATCAAAATAAAAAAAACAAATTTAAAAAACATTACGGATATTATTTTTTTTCACATAAATATATGAATTATGGAGATAAGACGGACAAGAACTTATATATTTATGGATCAAAATTACAAGTAAATGGTCACCAAGAAATTCCTTATAATTTCAATACACGGAAACCCGACTTATTTTATGTATTGTTAAATATAGCAGTTGATGATTTTCTAAAAGAAAGATATATTATTGCTAAGGATAAAAATCTGGATAGAAAATATTTTCATTGTGGAATTTTCCATTTTTGTATTAGAAAGAATATCGATATTGAGACTTGGACCAATACTATTGAGACTTGGACCAATACGCATGTTGGCACTAAGATTAAGAAAAATACTAAAACTGAAACTCATAAGTATCACAAAATGAAAAAAAAAGATATTTCGATTCATGAAAAAATCAACCCACCCACACCCAATCAAAAAAGAAACTTTTTTGATTGGATGGGAATGAATCAAGAAAGATTCTCTCGTAATCGGAACATATTAAATCGAACATTTTGGTTGTTTCCAGAATTTGTGCTACTTTTTGATACATATAAGATTAAACCATGGGTGATACCAATCAAATTACTTCTTTTAGATTTGTATGCAAATGAACATGGCAGCCACATATCATCCAATCAAAAAGAATATCTTGAATTAAAAAATGCCAACCAACAAAAAAACGAACAACAGAGCCAAATAGGTCTTGGCTCAGATCTACGAAAAAAAAAAGATGTTGAAAAACATGACGTTAAATCTGACGTTGAAAAAGAGGGAGAGACAAAAAAAGATGTTGAAAAACATGACGTTAAATCTGACGTTGAAAAAGAGGGAGAGAAGGAAAAAGAAATGGATTTGTTCCTGAAACAATTTTTTTATTTTCAATTCAAATGGGTTGACCCCTTCAATCAATTAATGTTTAATAATCTTAAGGTGTATTGTTTCCTACTTAGACTGCCAGATATAAACAAAAAAATTTGGATATCCTCGGTTAAAAGAAGAGAGATGCATATGGATATGATATTGATGACGAATAAGGACGTTATTCCAGAATTACTAAAAAAAGGAATTTTTATTATCAAATCAATTCGTTTATTTATAGAATGGGATGAGCAATTTATTATCTATCAAACCATAAGTATTTCATTGGCGGATAAGAGTGAAAACCAAAATGAAACTAATGGAAAATGCATAAAAAAAAGAGATGTTGAGAAGAAGAATTTCGACAGATCCATTGCACAACATAGCAATATTCTTGTGAATAGAAAAAAAAAGAATTCGAATTTCCTTATTCCAGAAAATATTCTATCTACTAAACGTCGTAGAGAATTGCGAATTCGAATTCTTTTAAATTCCCGGAATTGGAATATTGTGGATATAAATCCAGTGTTTTTCAACGAAAACAAGATGAGAAACTGTGGACAATTTTTGAATGAAGACAGGTATCTTAATACAGATGTAAATAACATTAATATTAATACAGATGTAAATAACATTTTAAAATTAAAATTGCTTCTTTGGCCGAATTATCGATTAGAAGATTTAGCTTGTATGAATCGCTATTGGTTTAATACCAATAACGGCAGTCGTTTCAGTATGTTAAGGATACATATGTATCCACAATTTAGAATTAGTTAATGGTATATTGCTTGGATATCACATATTTGATAGATTCCGAAAGATGTACGCATAGGTTGCGTTACATTTTGGTACATGATACTAATTTAATGGCATATCAATTCAATTGGTTCTAGGAATAATAAATGGGCAGAATAGAATGTTCTTAGACACAAAGAAATAATTATCTTTCGTAAATGTATTTTCTCTCTTTCTATCCAAATCCCATTCGATTTTTTGAAAATCGAATGGGATTTGGATAGAATCAAAAAGTAGTATATGAATAAATCTACGCTTTTGCGTATACCAGATGAAAATGACTGGAATAATCATAATATAAATATAATAACATAATATAAATATAATAATTATTATTCCTGATCGGTAAAATCTATAAAATAAAAAGAAAGAAAACGGAAAAATATGTTATGGTAAAAAATTCATTCATCCCAGCTATTCAACAAGAAGAAAAAGAAGAAAACAACAAAGGGTCTGTTGAATTTCAAGTATTCAATTTCACCAATAAGATACGGAGACTTACTTCGCATTTGGAATTGCACAAAAAAGATTTTTTATCGCAAAGGGGTCTACGAAGAATTCTGGGAAAACGTCAACGGTTGCTGGCTTATTTGTCAAATAAAAATAGAGTACGTTATAAGATATTAATTAGTCAGTTGGATATTCGGGAGTCTAAAATTTTAATATGAATATTCGWWWGAATTTTTTTTAGTTATTATATTAAAAATTTTTCTAAGCCTCGTTTTGAGCAATTCATGGAATACTGAATTAGGGAAGAAAGGATATGACTGTACCGGCCACAAGAAAAGATCTCATGATAGTCAATATGGGTCCTCACCACCCATCAATGCATGGTGTTCTTCGACTAATTGTTACTCTCGATGGTGAAGATGTTATTGACTGTGAACCCATATTGGGCTATTTACACAGAGGGATGGAGAAAATAGCGGAAAACCGAACAATTATACAATATCTGCCATATGTAACACGTTGGGATTATTTAGCTACTATGTTTACAGAAGCAATAACGGTAAATGCACCAGAACAGCTGGGAAATGTTCAAGTACCTCAAAGGGCCAGCTATATCAGAGTAATTATGTTAGAGCTGAGTCGTATAGCTTCTCATTTGTTATGGCTTGGACCTTTTATGGCGGATATCGGTGCACAGACTCCCTTTTTCTATATTTTTAGAGAGAGAGAATTGCTATATGATCTATTCGAAGCTGCCACAGGTATGCGAATGATGCATAATTATTTCCGTATCGGAGGAGTAGCTGCTGATCTACCTCATGGTTGGATAGATAAATGTTTGGATTTCTGCGATTATTTTTTAACAGAAGTTGTTGAATATCAAAAACTTATTACACGGAATCCCATTTTTTTGGAACGAGTTGAAGGAGTGGGCATTATTGGTGGAGAGGAAGCAATAAATTGGGGCTTATCAGGACCAATGTTAAGGGCTTCCGGGATCCAATGGGATCTTCGTAAAATTGATCATTATGAATGTTACAATGAATTAAATTGGGAAGTCCAATGGCAAAAAGAAGGAGATTCATTAGCTCGTTATTTAGTACGAATCGGTGAAATGAGGGAATCTATAAAAATTATTCAACAGGCTCTCGAAGGAATTCCCGGAGGACCCTATGAGAATTTAGAAGTTCGGCGCTTTAATAGTGCAAAAAATTCCGAATGGAATGATTTTGAATATAGATTCATTAGTAAAAAACCTTCACCCAATTTTGAATTGTCGAAACAAGAGCTTTATGTAAAAGTAGAAGCCCCAAAAGGGGAATTAGGAATTTATTTGATAGGGGATAATAGTGTTTTTCCCTGGAGATGGAAAATTCGTCCACCAGGTTTCATCAATTTGCAAATTCTTCCCCAGATAATTAAAAGAATGAAATTGGCTGATATCATGACGATACTGGGTAGTATAGATATCATTATGGGAGAAGTTGATCGTTGAAATGATAATTGGCGCGACAGAAGTACAAGCTATCAATTCTTTTTCTAAATCAGAATCGTTAAAAGAAATCTATGGATTCGGCTGGCTCTTTGTCCCCGTTTTGACCCTTATACTGGGAATTACTGTAGGGGTACTAGTAATTGTATGGTTAGAAAGAGAAATATCCGCAGCGATACAACAACGTATTGGACCTGAATATGCCGGCCCGTTGGGAATTCTTCAAGCTCTAGCAGACGGGACTAAACTACTTTTTAAAGAGGACCTCCTCCCATCTAGAGGAGATATTCGTTTGTTTAGTGTCGGACCGTCTATAGCAGTCATATCAATTTTACTAAGTTATTTAGTAATTCCTTTTGGGTATCGACTTGTTTTAGCCGATCTCAGTATAGGTGTTTCTTTATGGATCTCTATTTCAAGTATTGCTCCCATCGGGCTTCTTATATCAGGATATGGATCGAATAATAAATATTCCTTTTCAGGTGGTCTACGAGCTGCTGCTCAATCTATTAGTTATGAAATACCATTAACTCTATGTGTATTATCAATATCTCTACGTGTGATTCGTTGGAACATAAACTTTGACCTCTCCCAGAAATGAAATAAAGGAAAGAAGGTGAATGTATTGAATAGATATCTTCATTTTTTATTTTTTATTCATTCAATTCAGATCGATGAGTTAAACCAAATAGTTATATGAGTGAAAGAAAACAGCTTTTCAATTTGTAGTAAGAGGATAAAATCTCATTCCCTATATACAAGAAAAAAGTGACAGAAAACATAAGCAGTGAAAACTGTTTATCCCAAGATTTTTTGATTAGTCATCATATCTTGAAGCGGATGCAAAAGATCAACTGTATGGAGTTTCTATTACTGTACTTGTATATATTACCTTACCATAACCATAGCGGGGATCAATCAAAAATCAGTGAACAGTTAGGAACACCAAGATACACAAAGGATTAGTAATAGATAATGTAAGGTATAAAAAAAATAGGTATTTTCACATAAAAACGAATCATAATAGGGGCTTTAAGTTGGTAGAAACGATCAAGCAGTACTTCCCCACGATTTCGATCTAGAGTATGCTCCTATTCACTGAATAAATAAATTACTATCAAGAACGAATTAATCCCTTTATTTATTTTAAAATAGTACTTTTTTTTTTTCTGAGAAAGAAGAACAGGAATAAAAGAAATAGAATGCAATAAATAATAGAATAAAAAAAAGATCTTTATTTATTTTTTACTCCATATATAGCCATACATGTGGAATTCTGATTATTTATGATTCATGAACTAGTGACTAATTCTTTCTATCTATTTCTTTTTATAACGAGTATTTTATTGAAGGATTCAATTATTACCAAAACCAAACAAAGATTCATTTAAATTATAAGGGATGAGATCAATTCGGAAGCACCTTTTTCTAGCCGACAGAATTACATGGGTCTAATTTTTTGGACTCTCCGATGTATTTTTATTGTATCCACTATCCACGGATACCTTACCGAACAGGTCCTTACATTTATTTGTGTCCATAGAGAAGCCGTATGAGGTAAAAATCTCATGTACGGTTTTGGAATAGTGATGAGAACAGTGATGTTATTATCAACTATAATTATCTAACAGTTCAAGTACAGTTGATATAGTTGAGGCACAGTCAAAATACGGTTTTTGGGGGTGGAATCTGTGGCGGCAACCTATAGGGTTTATAGTTTTTATAATTTCTTCTCTTGCGGAATGTGAGAGATTGCCCTTTGATTTACCAGAAGCGGAGGAGGAATTAGTAGCAGGTTATCAAACTGAATATTCAGGTATAAAATATGGTTTATTTTACGTTGCTTCTTACCTAAATCTTTTAGTTTCTTCATTATTTGTAACAGTTCTTTATTTAGGGGGGTGGAATTTATCTATTCCGTACATATCCATTCCGGAACCTATCGGAACAAATGGAGTCTTGGGAATGACAGTTGGTATCTTTATTACATTAGCTAAAGCTTATTTGTTTCTGTTCATCTCTATCACAACAAGATGGACTTTACCTAGGATGAGAATGGATCAGCTATTAAATCTTGGATGGAAATTTCTTTTACCTATTTCTCTAGGTAATCTATTATTGACAACTTCTTTCCAACTTGTTTCACTATAAATACAAAGAATACGATAACGATATTCTATACTCATAACCTCTCTTAAACAAGAAAAAAAAAACATCAATTTATTCATCGATATATACAATATGTTTCCTATGGTGACTAGGTTCATGAATTATGGTCAACAAACAATACGAGCCGCAAGGTACATTGGTCAAAGTTTCGTAATTACCTTATCCCACACAAATCGTTTGCCTATAACTATTCAATATCCTTATGAAAAATCTATCACATCAGATCGTTTCCGCGGTCGAATCCATTTTGAATTTGATAAATGTATTGCTTGTGAAGTATGTGTTCGTGTATGCCCTATAGATCTACCCGTTGTTGATTGGAGATTTGAAAGAGATATTAAAAAGAAACAATTGCTTAATTATAGTATTGATTTCGGTATTTGTATATTTTGTGGTAACTGTGTCGAATATTGTCCAACAAACTGTTTATCAATGACTGAAGAATATGAACTTTCTACTTATGATCGTCACGAATTGAATTATAATCAAATTGCTTTGGGTCGGTTACCAATGTCAGTAATTGGAGATTACACAATTCAAACCGTTATGAATTCGACCCAAAGCAAAATATACAAAGAAAAATCCCTCGATTCAAGAACAATTACCAATTCCTAAGATATTGTTTTGATATTCTGATAGAAAGGATACAAGCTTTTTTTATTTTGGTTAGTCAGTTACTATAAATAATAACTATTAATTGTTGAGGATCATTCTTTGATTTAAACTGAGAATTTCTTTTTTTCGTGATGATTTCCAAATATCAAATGGAAACTACTCTTTTCTAGGAKGAAAAAAAAAAATGGGGTAAGTGCTTTTCCCTTCCTGGACTATTCAGTAAGGTCATGAAATCTTTAGACTTATTTATCTCTTATTTTATACATAATGGATTTATCTGGACCAATACATGAGATTCTTGTAGTATTTCTAGGAGCAGTTCTTATATTAGGGGGTCTAGGAGTAGTCTTATTTACTAATCCAATTTATTCTGCCTTTTCGTTGGGATTGGTTCTTGTTTGTATATCCTTATTATATATTCCATCGAATTCCTATTTTGTAGCTGCCGCGCAACTCCTTATTTATGTAGGAGCCATAAATGTCTTAATAATATTTGCTGTAATGTTCATGAATGGTTCGGAATATTCCAATGATTCCCGTCTTTGGACCATTGGAGATGGGGTTACGTCACTGGTTTGTATAAGTATTCTTTTTTCACTAATTACTACTATCCCAGATACGTCGTGGTACGGAATTCTTTGGACTACAAGATCAAACCAGATTCTAGAACAGGACTTAATAATTAACGTTCAACAAATTGGGATTCATTTATCAACAGATTTTTATCTTCCGTTTGAACTCATTTCTATAATTCTATTAGTTTCCTTAATAGGTGCAATTACTATGGCTCGTCAATAAAAAATAGTTCTAATTCCAAAAAGTTTTAGAATTCTATTTTAAAAAAGTCTCAAGTTTTTAGTTAAAGCCATTACCAATACCTTCTTTTGTTCTGTAATTGTAATTGTTCTATTATAGTCAATCGAATCATTCTAATTGTTGTTCATATTGAAATAAATCGAGATTGATGAGGAGTTAGTCGATGATGTTCGAGCATGTACTTTTTTTGAGTATCTATTTATTTTCTATTGGTATCTATGGATTAATCACAAGTCGAAACATGGTTAGAGCGCTTATGTGTCTTGAGCTTATACTAAATTCAGTTAATATAAATCTCGTAACATTTTCTGATTTATTTGATAGTCGCCAATTAAAAGGAGACATTTTCTCAATCTTTGTCATAGCTATTGCAGCTGCAGAAGCAGCTATTGGGTTAGCTATTGTTTCGTCGATCCATCATAACATAAAATCAACTCGTATCAATCAATCGAATTTGTTGAATAATTAGTCCTAATCATTCATTATATAAATATAAGAAAGAAAGACATATGAATTATTTATCATAATTCGATTAATATATATATATATATTTTTCATAAATTATATATTTTTCATAAATTATATATTTTTCATAAATTATATATTTTTCATAAATTATATATTTTTCATAAATTATATATTTTTCATAAATTATATATTGATTGGTAAAACGTAAATCAAAATCTCTTGGTAGTTTATCATGAACAGATTTAGAAATATATTCATTCTAAAAAATTTATATAAATTACTGATTCATCTGGTATCTACAATATAAATATATAATTCATTTACTATTGATTTTATCATACCAGATCGAAAATTCTTTATGTTCAAAACTTTAATTTTTAGTTTCAATGTCACATTCAGTCAAAATTTATGATACATGTATAGGGTGTACTCAATGTGTACGAGCCTGCCCCACGGATGTATTGGAAATGATACCTTGGGACGGATGTAAAGCTAAACAAATTGCTTCCGCGCCAAGAACCGAGGATTGTGTAGGTTGTAAGAGATGTGAATCCGCTTGCCCAACAGATTTTTTGAGTGTCCGTGTTTATTTATGGCATGAAACAACTCGCAGCATGGCTCTATCTTATTGATTGATACGTTACAAAAACTCCACTTGAATCATTTGATTCCCCTTTATCGACAAAAGCCCCTACTCTAGAACATAGATTCTGAGCACGGTCTTTTCTGGTCAAAGCGTATCTTGTCTTTATCACGAGTTATTTTCCTTGGTTAACACTACTTGTTGTTTTGCCGATATTTGCGGGTTCTTTAATTTTTATTCCCCCTATGAGGGGGAATAAGGTGTTTCGGTGGTATACCATATGTATATGTTTATTAGAACTCCTTCTAACGACTTATGCATTTTGTTACCATTTCCAATTGGATGATCCATTAATCCAATTGGAAGAAGATTTTCAATGGATAAAAATTTTTGATTTTCACTGGAGATTGGGAATTGATGGACTTTCCATAGGACCTATTTTATTGACAGGATTTATCACCACTTTAGCTACTTTAGCAGCTTGGCCAGTTACTCGAAATTCGCGATTGTTCTATTTCCTGATGTTAGCAATGTACAGTGGTCAAATAGGATCATTTTCTTCTCGAGACCTTTTACTTTTTTTCATCATGTGGGAGTTAGAATTAATTCCTGTTTACTTACTTTTATCCATGTGGGGAGGAAAGAAACGTTTGTACTCGGCTACAAAGTTTATTTTGTACACTGCAGGGAGTTCTATTTTTCTCTTAATAGGAGTTCTAGGTATGGGTTTATATGGTTCCAATGAACCAACATTAGATTTTGAAAGACTAGCTAATCAATCATATCCTATGGCATTGGAAATAATATTCTATTTTGGTTTCCTTATTGTTTATGCTGTCAAATCACCGATTATACCCCTACATACATGGTTACCAGATACCCATGGAGAGGCACATTACAGTACATGTATGCTTCTAGCCGGAATCTTATTAAAAATGGGAGCATATGGATTGATTCGGATAAATATGGAATTGTTACCCCATGCTCATTCTATATTTTCTCCCTGGTTTGTGATAGTGGGAACAATGCAAATAATCTATGCAGCTTCAACCTCTTTCGGTCAACGCAATTTCAAAAAGAGAATAGCCTATTCCTCCGTATCGCACATGGGTTTCACAATTATAGGAATTGGTTCTATAACCGGCATGGGACTAAATGGAGCCATTTTACAAATGCTTTCCCATGGATTTATTGGTGCTGCACTTTTTTTCTTGGTGGGAACGAGTTGTGATAGAATACGTCTTGTTTATCTCGACGAAATGGGGGGGATATCAATCCCAATGCCAAAAATATTTACCATGTTCAGTAGTTTCTCGATGGCTTCTCTTGCATTGCCAGGAATGAGTGGTTTTGTTGCAGAATTAGTAGTATTATTTGGGATAATTACCAGCTCAAAATTTCTTTTGGTGCCAAAAGTGCTAATTATCTTTTTAATGGCAATTGGAATGATATTAACTCCTATTTATTTATTATCTATGTTACGTCAGATGTTCTATGGATACAAGCTATTTAATGTTCCAAACTCTAATTTTTCCGATTCTGGACCACGAGAATTATTTATTTCGATCTGTATCTTTCTACCCGTAATAGGGATTGGTATTTATCCGGATTTTGTTCTCTTGTTATCAGTTGACAAGGTACAAGCTATTCTATCTAATTATTTTTATAGATAGTTTTCATTAATGAAACAAAAAGTCTTATAATTCTTTAATTTTTAAAATCGTTCGCTGTAGAATGCAAAAGAAAAAAAAAAATGAAGTTAATTAAGATTTTAATGAGATGCCTCTAGAGTTTTTGAGAACCATTTGACTCAAAGAGTCAAATGGTTCTCAAAAACTCTAACAAGCTTTCGTTATATATGAGACAATCTTCTTATGTATTCTTCATGTAGTTTATTCAATTAGAGTTATGTTAATGTGAATGACCCATAACTATGTAGACCTATTCCTAATAAATTAATCCCAAAATAGCATATCCAAATTATAAGAAATCCTATAGAAGCTACAAGTGCCGAATTTATATCTCGGAAACTTTGATTTGTTCTAGTATGCGAATAAATCGCGAATATGGTCCAAGTAATAAATGCCCAAGTTTCCTTGGGGTCCCAATTCCAATAAGATCCCCATGTCTCATTAGCCCATACTGCTCCGGAAAGAATGCCCATAGTTAAAAAGGTAAACCCCAAACTAATGACACGCGAACTCCAATAATCCAAACGCTGAGTCAATTGATATTTGTAATAATTTCGAAATGAAAGAAAAGAAGTGTTTTTAAAAACACTTCTTTTTTTAGTCAAGTATTCGATTTCACCAACGAAAAATTTCTTAATTAAGAAGTGTTTTCTTTTCAAAAAAATATTGATGTTTTTTCGAAATGTAATGACTAGAAGAGCGACTGATAATAATGATCCACATAAAAGAGCTGCATAGCTCAATAACATCATACTTACGTGCATCATTAACCACTGAGATTGTAGGGCGGGTACTAATATTGCGGATTGATGCATTTCCGTTAAAAGACCCGACGTGGCGAAACCTTGGGTAAAAATAGCACTTGGTGCGGTTATTGCGCTTAAATCATTTTTTGTGTTCTGTATCTTAATCTTAGAAATTATATGCATAATGGAGAAACTCCATGAAAGGAAAATTAATGATTCGTATAAATTACTTAATGGGAAATGCCTTGAATAAATCCAACGAATAACTAATAATCCTGTTATAGAGAAAAAGGTGGCTATCATTCCTTTTTCTGACGAATCGCGCAATCCCACGATTTCGTGGACTAATAAGGTCATCAAATGAATCATAATTACCATTAAAATGATCGAAAAAGAGATATGAGTTAATATATGTTCTAAAGTCACAAATATCATAAAAAGGAGGAGCCCCATTACAGAATTAAAATCGGGAATTAAATACATTATAGGATCCATTATGTCCCTTCTTTTAGGGGATGCCGCCACTCGGACTCGAACCGAGATGCTCTAGCACTGCTTCCTAAGAGCAGCGTGTCTACCGATTTCACCATGGCGGCTTACTTTAAATAATAATAAATAATAGTCAGTTCATGTTGAATCGTCGAGATTCCAGAATTGCATATAGTTTAGAAAACTTGATGAGAATCGATGAATAAAGCTCGTTTTCATTTGAAATTCATATGTGAATTTCAATAATCCTTAGTTAGTATCGCTGTGGGGTTCATTTTTAACAATCAACTTTCACATACTAGAAACTGAGTTCTCCTGGAACAGATAGAACTCAAAATTGTCCCTTTTTCTATGTTTTTTTTTATAAAACCATTTTTTTATGACAATTCGTTTATTTCCTGGATTTCTAAAAAAAAAAAAAACATAGAAATAGAATTGCATATGTATCACAATCAAATCACTAAATCAAAGGAAATTTTCTAACAATTTCAATACCTTAGTATTATTAATAATACTATTAGTTGTAGTTATAGTTGTGTCCATAATTTATAATTTATGATACCATTTACTAAATTACTAAATCTAATTGGGTCCTGGGCTATACATATAAGAAAAGAGTTTCAATCTCTCAATTCACTTTTGGAAAAGTTAAAAAAGTGAATTGAGAGATTGAAAAAAAAAAAATAATAATAAATAATAAAAATATCGCGAGTTAACATTAACTTCAAAATGAAAAATAATGAGTGTATTATAATGAAAACTAAAATAATACTTATCTTATAGAGACCAAGAGATGGAAAAATTCTTATTCTACATACCACAGCAGCTAGTTCTAACTCATATTGAGGAGTTCAACACATTAGTTAATGTGAATCATTCATCTTGAATTCAAAAAGTTTCAATTCTTTATGGTATGTCGACTCAGATCATTTCAAGATTTTCTTTTATTATTTATTTACGGCAAAAAAAAACTTTTTGAGCGCCCGGTGGAAACAGATTTAGCTAAAGAAAGAGCTTTTACTGCAGTTAAATATCCCTTCTTCTTCCAAATATTTTTACGAATACGTTTCTTTGACAGAGAAATACGTTTTTTTGGAACCGCCATTCAAAAAGGAGTACTCATTTTTATCGTTGTATGTGAAAGACATGTATTGTTCAAATCAAAATAGACCATTCTTTTTAGTTATTATCCATAATTATCTTGTGGATAATAAATTTAATAACATAACATGCAAAATCTAAAAATACAAATAAATATATGTGCCCATTATATATCGCATATATAGGGATATAAAAAAAAAGGAAGAGAGTCTTATTTTAAAAATCCAAATAATTTTTTTTTTTATTATTTATTTTATTTTTTTTATTATTTATTTTATTAATTCCATTTTAAAAATTTAAATTTATTAATGATTAAGTTCAGCGTGCGATCCCTAAAATTTGAATTCTAATTTAATTAGAATTAGTCGTTAATCTCTTAAACAAGACATTCCATTACCGGAGAAAGATAACCTTAGTCCATTTTTGAGTTCAGTTCTATATGAAGTAAGGAGTATCATAATACTTCCAAGAAACATAAGTTTTCCTTATTGGAATCCAATCAATTAGCTCTTATTAGATAATTACTCAAATTCAATTAATTAGAATAACTAAGGTACCCTTTTATTGATTCGAATTAGTAATGGATACTATGACCCACATTCGAATTAAACACTGTTTTTGGTATAACTCTTTTTCCTTACTATATTATATGGTTATAACTCACCAGAATATAATAGTAAATATAATAGTAATAGTAGTAGTAGTAGAATGTAGTAGTAGAATGTTGATTTCTTTTATTATTGTTCCTCTCGAAAGAGGTAAGAATTGGTGAATCGGAAACAATAATAAAAAAAAAAATGAAATTTGTTTTTTATGGAACATACATATCAATATGCATGGATAATACCCTTTCTTCCACTTACAGTTACTATATCAATAGTATTTGGACTTCTGATTATTCCCACAGCAACAAAAAATCTTCATCGTATGTGTGCTTTTATTAGTATTTTAATGCTAAGTATAACTATGGCGTTTTCGGCTAATCTGTCTCTTCAGCAAATAAATGGAAGTTTTATTTATCAATATCTATGGTCTTGGACCATCAATAATGATTTTTCATTAGAGTTTGGATACTTGATCGATCCACTTACTTCGATTATGTCAATACTAATTACTACTGTGGGAATTATGGTTCTTATTTATAGTGACAACTATATGTCTCACGATCAAGGATATTTGAGATTTTTTGCTTATATGAGTTTTTCTAATACTTCCATGTTGGGATTAGTTACTAGTTCCAATCTGATACAAATTTATATTTTTTGGGAACTAGTGGGAATGTGTTCGTATTTATTAATAGGTTTTTGGTTTACACGACCAATTGCAGCAAGTGCTTGCCAAAAAGCTTTTGTAACTAATCGTGTAGGGGATTTTGGTTTATTATTAGGAATCTTAGGTTTTTATTGGATAACAGGCAGTTTTGAATTTCGGGATTTGTTCGAAATAGTAAAAAACTTGATCCATAATAATGAGGTCAATTCTTTATTTGCTACTCTGTGCGCATCTTTCTTATTCGTCGGCGCAATCGCGAAATCTGCACAATTTCCCCTTCATGTATGGTTACCTGATGCCATGGAGGGACCTACTCCTATTTCGGCTCTTATACACGCTGCTACCATGGTAGCAGCGGGGATTTTTCTTGTAGCTCGGCTTCTTCCTCTTTTCATAGTAATACCTTACATAATGAATCTAATATCTTTAATAGGCGTAATAACAGTATTATTAGGAGCCACTTTGGCTCTTGCTCAAGGAGACATTAAAAAAAGTTTAGCCTATTCTACAATGTCTCAATTGGGTTATATTATGTTAGCTCTAGGTATGGGTTCTTATCGAGCTGCTTTATTCCATTTAATCACTCATGCCTATTCTAAAGCTTTATTGTTTTTAGGATCCGGATCTATTATTCATTCAATGGAACCTATTGTTGGTTATTCACCAGATAAAAGTCAAAATATGGTTCTTATGGGCGGTTTAACAAAATATGTTCCAATTACAAGAATGACTTTTTTATTAGGTACACTTTCTCTTTGTGGTATTCCGCCTCTTGCTTGTTTTTGGTCCAAAGATGAAATTCTTAATGATAGTTGGTTGTATTCACCAATTTTCGCAATAATAGCTTGTTTCACAGCAGGATTAACTGGATTTTATATGTTTCGGATGTATTTACTTACTTTTGATGGACATTTGCGTGTTAATTTTCAAAATTACAGTAGTACTAAAAATGGATCGTTCTTTTTAATATCTCTATGGGGAAAAGACGAAGCGCCTAAAGCAGTAAATAGAAATTCATTTTTCGCAATAATAAATAATAAGGTCTCTCTTTCTTCATCTTCAAAGGATACATATAAAATATATTATAATGTAATAAATAGAATACGCTGTTTTAGTACTTACTTTGGAAAAAAAGATACTTATATGTATCCTCATGAATCGGACAATACTATGCTATTCCCTCTACTTATATTGGGATTATTCACTTTGTTTATTGGATCAATAGGAATTCCTTTTGATCAAAGAGTAGTAGATTTGGATATATTATCCAAATGGTTAACTCCATCAACAAACCTTTTGCATCAAAATTCAAATTACT